TCACAAAAGGAAAATGACTCATTTAATTTTAAAAAAGAATTCCTTTTACCAAAAAGATTTATGTTTTTTCGAAATGTAATGACTAGAAGTGCTACTGATAATAATGATCCAAATAGAAGAGCTGCATAGCTCAATATCATCATACTTACATGCATTATTAACCACTCGGATTGGAGAGCGGGTATTAATATTGCGGGGTGATGCATTTCAGTTAAAAGACCTGAAGTAGCAAAGCCTTGGGTAAAAATAACACTTGACGCAGTTATTGCGCTTAAATTTGTTTTGTTTTTTTTTTTTTTTAAATACGGAACTATATGAATAACCGATAAACTCCATGAAAGAAAAATTAATGATTCATATAAATCACTTATTGGGAAATGTCTTGAATAAATCCAACGAGTGATTAATAATCCTGTTATACATAAAAAAATAGCTATCATTCCCCTTTCTGACGAATCATATAGTTTTCTGATTTCATCAACTAATAAGGTTATCAAATGAATCGTAATTACAATTGAAACGATTGAAAAGGAAATATGAGTGAATATATGCTCTAAAGTTGAAAATATCATAAAAATGTTAAAAATAAAAAGGAGGAATCCTGAAATAGAAATCAGAAGTGGAATTCATTCTATTTTCTCTCTTTTAGTAGATAGTCTGCCGCCACTCGGATTCGAACCGAGATGCTCTGGCACTGCTTCCTAAGAGCAGCGTGTCTACCGATTTCACCATAGCGGCTTGCTCGAACTCATAATAGCCTATCCATAGTAAATCGTCGAGATTGAGGGAGTTAATTCAATGAAATATTTTTAGTAAAGATTCAAATTGATGAATAAAACTTCATTCAAATAGGAATTTAAACGTTCGTTTTTTTTAGGGTGCCCGTTTTATTTACTTTAGGTTTATGCTCTTCTCGAATGAAATTCTTGGAATTAGAAGGTTCGATCCTCTAGTTATTAATAGATAGAACTAAAAAATTGATTAACACAAAATAGACTCTTTTTTTTATTACTAAAAACGGATCCATTATTTGAATAAAATATTCCATTGTTGGTTAAGTTGGAAGCGGGAGATATATGGGAGATTGATATATATTCTATTAATTATATATATTCTTATATTCTATTAATTTAATTCTTTTAATTATGAAAAATAAGAAGTCATAAAGTTACATAAAAAGTTTTCAAAAAAACTAAAAAAACTGAGTTTCAATGATTCATTAATTTAATTTTCACTAAAGATCTTATATTTGCCCTTCTATATATAGAATATAGATAGAGAAAAAAGAAACACTTTTTTTAATTGTTGTAATTGTGACAAATAAGTTGATGGGGAAAAAAGACTCCCCACCCCCAAAATGAGAAAATAGACTAAAAATAAAGTTCAATCCTTGCATCTTGTCTTTTTTTCAAAAGTTTTTTTTAGAATTTAGTAAACTGAAGAATTCTTAGTTTACATATCCTAAGATCGAAGCGAGTTACATTATTTTAATATTTAATTTTATGACTTATTTGTTTGTCGCACAAAAAAACCTTTTGCATTTCCGGTAGAAAGCGATTTCCCTAATGACAACGCTTTTAAGGCCGCCCAATATCCCTTCCTTTTCCAAAGATTTTTACGAATACGCTTTTTTGATATAGAAGTACGTTTTTTTGGAACTGCCATTTTTAAATTTAGAGGTTACTCGTTGTTATAGTTGGATGTGAAAGACATCTTTTGGTCAAATCTTTTTTTACTATTCATTATCTAGTTATTATCTAGATAATATTCTCTTCATAAAACTCTTCATAAAACAAAAAAAAAGAGATATAGATTTATGCAATTCGTATAAAATATGACTATAAAAAGAAAATGATATGTGAGTTTTTCAACAAATAAAGGGTTTTCTATATACTCTCTATATACTCTATATACATAGAATATTCGTAAGAAAGACTCATTTCTTTATTGGTATCTTTATTATTTGTTCTTTATTTTATCATTCATATTTATATCCATAGAATTCTCTGTTCTGCCATAGAAATTTAATTAGTTGAACTTAATATAAAAAAAAATATAAAAAAAGGATACAAAAAAAGACTTTCCCTTTTATCTCTATCCACTCTCTACGTTCTACATTGAATTTTGTTTTAAGGAATAAAATCCAACGGAGAGGTATTACCTAATCCTAATGAAAACTTTAATCTTTTTCTACTAATCGGTCAAAATCGAGGAAAGAATACTTCGAAATTCCATTTTCAAATTGGAATGAGACTAGTCATTATCCTTATTAATAAGGATACGTTAATAAGGATACGTGGTTCGATAAAAGAGATCTTAGTTATTTTTTTATTAATTTTTTTTTACCTTTTTCAATAAATATTCAGAAATAGAAAATCAAGTTCATTTTATATATTATAAGTATTATATAAAATGTCAGATAGGATAGCGTTTTTTATAAATAGAAAATTTTTTTATTGAAGAAAATATAAAATCAATTCCATAATGAACATAATGAATT